TTGACCCTTGGATACAAATCACGAGAATGTATATTTTTCCTCGAATCCTTCGTTGAGAGGTAAAGGATTAAATCCTTTTAAGAAATAAAGTTTTTCTTCGGAATATGAATCAAATCAAACCGAGGGATCCCTTAACTATAAAAGGGATTAATAAAACGAATCACACTTTTACCACTAAACTATACCCGCTACAATGCGATTATTGTATATAAATGAAACTTTTGTCGAACAAAAAAAGGTAATCGGACGTAATCAAGATAGGATCCAAAACAAAATAATGATGAAAATTATAGCATTGACGTGTTTGTTTTGGTTTTGTCAGTAAACCTAATCAGATTAGTAAAAGAGCACTCCTAATTCAAAATTTAAATAAAGAAAGAACAAGTTCTTTCTTTTGCTGGAGGATTTTTGACAGAACAGATAGGGCTCGATAAAACTATTTATGTTATGACATAAGAATGCATTGCACAACAATCCACAGTTCCTTATTTTTTTTTTCTTTTTTTCCAGTAAAGGAAAAAAAATAAGAAAAGAAAGAATAATAATAATAATAAATGACACTTTGATTCTATAGAATCAAATTCCATATCAGAGGAATGGAAAGATCCCTTCTTYTGATTGTTGTTTCAATAATCAATAATAAGCATTTTTGTTTTCAAACAAATCATTTTATCTATATCTATGATACAAATCATTTTATCTAWATYTATGATTTGGAATGGAACAAAAAATGGCCCGGCTAGGTACTGACCAGGCCAGGCCGTGAAAAGAAAAAAAGCTCTTTCGGAAGAAGAGGTATTCTTGCTTTTTTATTTTTTTTTTATTCGAAATATCTCTTTAGAACCTTTTCTTTATCTAAATGGGATTGCTTATAAAAGTAGTATATATTAAAGTTGTATATATTAATAGAGTAAAAAAAATAAAGAGAGATAAAGAAAAGAAAGGCTTTTTTTCAAGCCTTACTTTTTGTGTAATGTAAGATAGTAATTATCCTTTTTCAATTGGGAGAGATGGCTGAGTGGACTAAAGCGTCGGATTGCTAATCCGTTGTACGAGTTTTTCGTACCGAGGGTTCGAATCCCTCTCTTTCCGTTTCCGTTGATGACTTGTTATTTTATTTATTTTTTTTTTCAAAACCTTTCCTTTGTTTTTGTTTTTTTTTTATTTCATATAATAAATAAGGATGTACAATAGATAAAATCCTAAATAAAATAGATAAAATCCTAAGTAAGAACATTGAAAAATTAAGCAAGTAAAAAGAAAGGCCTTTTTATTCTTCACGTCCAGGATTACGTCCTGGATCATTAGATAGGAATCCAAAGATGAAGAGAGAAACAAAAAATATCACTACTGTATAAACAAAGAGTTTGAGAGTAAGCATTACACAATCTCCAAGATCTTTTTTTAAAAAAAAAAAGAGAATAGATTCTCCATTTTTATACCCCATATCCTATTTTGACACCAATAAACAAAATGGTTTCTCGAAATCAAAAATCAAAAAGAATTTTCAGAAATTCATTTGGAATAAGAGTCGAGTCTTTCATAAAAAAAAATCTTTCCTATTTTGAAATGACTCTAAAAGGGTTTTTCAATAAATGAAAAAGAATCCGAATGAGGAAAGGAAAGAGGGGAGTCAGATTTTTTGCAGCTATCTAAGAATTGTTTGAATCGAGGGTTCATGTTCATGCTGTAAGACTTATCCGATCTTATCCATTGTTCCCATTTTTTTTTTCGAATAAATCATGTCTAGGACAGTATTAAAGATCTCATCGAAAACTTACAGCAGCTTGCCAAACAAAGGCTAAGAGAAAAAAGAGAAGGGGTATTACTGGCATAAAATCTACGATTGGATTCAAAAAAGCGTAGGCCTCAGGCAATTTGGCTAAGAAAAAACTACTTGAATAAAGGGTGGAATGAAGACAGATACAGATCAAACTAAAGATATTAAGCATAACAAACATTTTTTTTTCTTGGACTTGGAGATAATTGTATTTTGATTGAGTTATTGTTATTGATAATTGATATCCCTTAAAAATGAAAAAAAAAAGGTAAGGGATACCAAAAAATCCTTCTTTGAACTCACCCAATCAAAAATCCTTCAATTCTCAAAAAAGAATAGAAGAAATCATACTTTTATACAATATCTTAATTGAATTATATGTAATGATCAATAAATTCAGCTTCATTGTATATCTACACGTGTCAAAACCCTAGGAACAATAGAGTCCATAGATATTTATTTTCGATTGGAATTGACGAACAACCAAAAACAATACTACTCTTTAGTAGTATTGAATAGAAATTGAAATGGGGCGTGGCCAAGTGGTAAGGCAACGGGTTTTGGTCCCGCTATTCGGAGGTTCGAATCCTTCCGCCCCAGGGAATACCTATTCTATATATAGATAGAAACATAGATAGAAATATCTATTATCACAATAAAGAAAGGTTTTCTTTTTGAACTACCTTCTCTACTCTTTAAGAGTTAAATATTGGATATTGTGTGATTCTTGTTTCTGATTTTTAATGATTCTATTCTTCTTTAAATCCTATTTTTTCACAAATTAAATTCAACTAAGATACATATAGATGAAACTGAATCGAGTTGTGATCTAGGAATCTAGATTCGAAGAATTGGAAATAAAGAAAAAAGGGGGTTGCAAAAGAGGTTGAATGCGCTTTTCATCGTATGTCCATCCCCTTTGAATATTGAATATTCATATTGAAGTTTAAGTTAGTTACTTCGAAAAGCCTTACGTCCCATATAATAAGAATTAATTAACAATGTAAGATAGCAATTTAACTAGCTGTGCTTGTACAAATTGGAAAATTGGATTAAGAAATAATCAAGTTACATACATATAACGTATCTATTTTCTTTGAACCTCATTTTTAGGTATTTCATTTCGTATTTGATTTGGTTCGCATATATAATTGTAAATATATGTAATAATATATACAGGGGGGTAATTCATACATCCTATATTCTATTCCCCTTGCTTTAAATAAAAATTATTGAACGAACCCCCACCAGTCAAAGAAACTACGCGTAAAATGAGGAAATGCTTAATGTATTATTGTCGTTCTATTTCAGTGATAACGTTTTTTGGTTTTTTGAAAAAGATTTTGGATCCGTTAATTTGAAATATTCTATATTGAATATTCATAATTCATTCCAATGACAATTGTTCAGTCTATCTGATAGAGGGAATTCTTTTTTTTATGATTTTCTTTTTCAGTATGAAATGAAAGAAAAAGAGCCTAAATCTTCCTTTACATCAACTTTTTTTTATTCACTCCACGAAAAAAAGAAATAAATTTCTTTTTCTATCTATCTATATTTTTTTAATCACTGAGGTTTAATTCAAAGATGAATTATTTATGATGATAAATGCAATCTTTAGGAAAACTTTATTCAAATAGTGATATCCAGGTAGGTTTTTTTTCAATTCAATAACTATTTGAATTGAATGATTTCTTATGAGTATTTGATATTCGAAGAAGTCTAAGATTGTTGAATATATCCTCTCAAGTTACTTGAAGATGCAATGTAGATTCAATACAAAGAACTTTTTTCTTCCTAATATTTCGAAATTAATAAATAAAATAAAAATATTGCATTCATCCAATAAAAAGAAAATCGAGGATTAAATTGAATTCTTTCTAAGACTTCTTTAGAAACCAATGGAACGACCGAACAAATGACTATTCATGATTCCCTAATTGAATCAATTACATATCAGTTCCAAACTAGAGGAATGTTATGGTAAAACTTCGTTTGAAACGATGTGGTAGAAAGCAACGTGCGACTTGAAGGACATGATCAGTTGTGGATTCTTACACCCACCCTTTTTATTATATAGGAATGAAGGTGCTCTTGGCTCGACATCCTTTGTTCTGTTCCACTCGAAACCTCATTTTTTCTTGGGTTGTAGTGTAAACAGTATGTGATGTAGCTCGAGTAGAAAGTATTGATTCATTTCTCAGGGCAAGGATCTAGGGTTAGTGCCAATTAATAAGTTGGAACAACTTCGTAAGTGTAGTCTATTTTCGATTTCTAAATCGAAAGGATCCAATTCGAGCAAGTTTCAAATCCAAAAAAGGAAAATTTGTTGGAATTAGTGAAACTCTTTTGATCAAAAGTGTATCTTGCGGGAATCAACCGTTTATGATTCTTTGATAGAAATAAATCAGAAAAAGGGCCGTGTTGCTGCCATTTTGAAACGATTAAAAATCACCGAAGTAATGTCTAAACCCAATGATTCAAGGCAAAGATAAAATATTTTGGAACAAGGAAATATCTTTTTTTTAATTGTCTCGACAACTAGATCAAGAACAAGGAGTCCAAATATATTCTAAATGAGACAAAGAAAAAGGGGTTAGAGACCACTCAAAAAATCAAATACATAAGGGTTTTCTTTTGAGCTATTTCATATTTCCGAGTTACTCAACTTGAGTTTTGAGAATACAAATGATTTTTTTTTGATAAAGAAAAAGAAGAATAAAAAAGTATTAAATAATCTTAGTCTAATTGATTTGATTTAATGCTTTTATAGATCTATTTGACATTTGAATTGTATACATAGACATATCTTCTAATTTCTCGAGCCGTACGAAGAGAAAGCTTCGTATACGTTTCTAGGGGGGGTTCTAGTTTATCTACGTCTATCCCAATGAGCCGTTTATCGAATCGTTGCAATTGATGTCCGATCCCGAAGAGAAGGAAGAGATCTTCGGAAAGTGGGTTTTTATGATCCGATAAATAATCAAACGTATTTAAATATTCCTGCTATTCTATTTTTTCTTGAAAAAGGTGCTCAACCTACAGGAACTGTTTATGATATTTTAAAGAAAGCGGGGGTTTCTTTTTAGAGAATTTCCTCTTAATTTAAAGGAAAGTCAATTAATGAAATACAAAAGAAGAGGGTGTGGGTGATTCGTATATAGCTTTGTATAAGTATAAGTTTTTTTCTACTATACTTTCCCCACTCCCCTCCTCTTCT